ACCCATGCCATGATTTTCAAATCTTTTCTACTTAGTAGTCTAAGTTTCTCGATGAGGTACTTAGTAGTCTAAGTTTCTCGATGAGGATAATTAATTCGGTCGTTGTGGTCGGACTCTATTATGGATTTCTGACCACATTCTACATAGATCCCTCTTAGATCTTCTTTCTCCAATCTTGGGTTAGGGAAGAAGGAGATATTCGCGACTACTGGTGGTTTCATTATGGGGCAGCTCATGATCTTCATATCGATCTATTATCCACCTCCGCATCTATTCTTTCTTAGCTAAACGGGTGGAAGATCCATCCAATTTGGTTATATCATGAACTCGAAAAACGGATCTGAATGTGACTGAAATGCACGATCTTCACAGGTATCACTTTTCACGATACCTAAACCTAAAAGGTGGAATAGCGATTTTCGAACCATTTCCTATAAGAGAATGGTTTCCATTACTTTGAGAAATGGATTCTATATCAAACTATAGCTATTGCATTAAAGAAGAAAAGAAACTAATAGAAGTCGAAGACGCGGAATGGTAGTGAATAGAGAAAAAGATTCTTCTGATTTTCTTGTTCCTGAAAATATTCTATCTATCTCCTAGACGCTGTAGAGAATTGAGAATTTTCATGTCTTTCAATTCTCGTACTCGTAATTGGAAAGTTACGGAAGGAGATCCATCATTTTGCAATGAAAACAACATAAAAAACTCTGGACAATTTCGAAATCAGACCAAGCGTCTTAATACATATGCAAAAAAATTCATTATTGGCCCACCATTGATTACAAGATTTAGCTTTTATGAATCGCTATTGCTTTGATACGAATAATGGCAGTCGTTTCAGTATGTTAAGGATACAGATGTATCCACAATTCATTTAGAGTTACTTAATAGCCTATTTCTTATACTATATCTCTCTCCCGTGAAATTCTCGAGCCGAAAGATGGATGCATATGCTGTGTTTCATTTTGCTAAATGATATCAATTAAATGGTGTATCAATTCTATAAATTGGATATAGCAATAAATAAATCAGCAAAATTCTTTTATTTTAGATAGAAGAAACATTTCTTCTATCTAAAATAAAAGAATGTACCCTTCTATCCAAATCCAATTTGCATCGATAAAATAAATCCAAATTATAGATTCCAGCAGTAGATGAATAATTGCAAATTTTTGTGTGTACGAGATTCGAATAACTTCAAAATAACTGACATAATTTTTTATTTTTCCTGATCAGAAAAATACATGAAAAAGAAAGGAGGTAGAAAAATTTTTTGATTTATGGTTAAAGAAGAAAAACAAGAAAACAGGGGTTCTGTTGAATTTCAAGTATTCAGTTTCACCAATAAGATACGGAGACTTGCTTCACATTTGGAATTACACAAAAAAGATTTTTCATCGGAAAGAGGTCTACGAAGACTTTTGGGAAAACGTCAACGTTTGCTGGCTTATTTGGCAAAGAAAAATAGAGTACGTTATAAGAAATTAATAAGTCAGTTGGATATTCGGGAGAAGTAATTTAATCGTTCGAATTTTTTTTTTTCTTATTTTATTAGTAGTCTTATAGTAGTCTTAGATTTTGCATTTTGATGAGCCTCGTTTTGAGGAATTCATGGAATAATGAATTAAGGAAGAAAAAAGAATAGGAACAAAGATACATAACATACAAGAAAGAATAGATAAGACGATATTCGACCTCCCCCCACATATTTAATTTCTTCTCCTATACAAAAACTAGCAAGACCTACTCCATTGATAATTCCATCAATAACACCTCTATCAAAAAAATGCGTTAGTTCGGCAAATCTTCTTATACCTAGGACAAAGAGCCTAGTATAGAAAATATCTATATAACCGCGATTATATGACCAGCTGTATACCTTTTTTTTTACTTGATCCAAAAAGAACTTTTTTGGATTCCCTTTTACAAGGGAATTTTTAAAATTTAAATTCTGAAAAAAAGAATAAGCGGATCCATAGCATATATATGCTATGAATAGACCAAAAATAGCTAAACTTACAGAAGAAATTGCATTAGTGATAAATTCATATGAATTTATGGAAGAATTAGAACTTTCCTGGAAAAAGCTTATTGAAGGGGTTAGCCACTTTGATAATATAGTTAACTCCGATGTTCCATTATCCATTACTCCATTATCAAAATGGATTCCTATGGATCCAATGAACAAAGTAAAAAGGAGTAATATAAGAAGAGGAAATAGCATAGTATTTCCAGTTTCGCGAGGATAAACAAAAGTATTTTTAGCTCCAAAGGAAGTACTAAAGAATCCTATCCTATTTCTTGTATTACCAGGAATTTGGGGTATATTTTGTGAAAAAAAAGAAACTTCACTCTTCATTGTTGATAAAACAAAATCTCTATTGACTCCTTTGGGTATGCTTTTTCCCCATAAGGATATTGAATACAACGAACCTTCTTTAGTACTACTGTAAGTTTGAAAATGAACACGCAAATACCCATCAAAAGTAAGTAAATATATTCGAAACATATAAAATGCAGTTAATCCTGCAGTAAAAGAAGCTATTATTCCAAAAAAAGGTGAATACAACCAACTATTACTAAGGATTTCATCTTTGGACCAGAAGCAAGCAAGAGGTGGAATACCACAAAGAGAAAGTGTACCGCATAAAAAAGTAGTTCTTGTAATAGGAACATATTTTTTTAAACCACCCATAAGAACCATATTCTGACTTTTATCCGGTGAATATCCAACAAGAGGTTCCATTGAATGAATAACGGATCCGGATCCCAAGAACAATAAAGCTTTCGAATAAGCATGAGTGATCAAATGGAATAAAGCTGCTTGATAAGAACCTATACCTAGAGCTAACATCATATAACCCAATTGAGACATTGTCGAATAGGCTAAGCTTCTTTTAATATCTCTCTGAGCAAGAGCTAAAGTCGCTCCTAAGAAAAGTGTTATTGTACCCACTAAGGAAATGAAACTCATTATAAAAGGTAGGGATATGAAAAGAGGAAGAAGTCGAGCTAGAAGAAAAATCCCCGCAGCAACCATAGTTGCTGCGTGTATAAGAGCCGAAATGGGAGTGGGGCCTTCCATAGCATCGGGTAACCATACGTGAAGAGGGAATTGTGCGGATTTTGCAACTGCACCAAGAAATAATAAAAAAGCACACAAAGTAGTAAGTAATGAATTAATCCCATTATTAGGAATCCAGTTATTAGCTATTTTGAACAAATCCCGAAACTCTAAACTACCTGTTATCCAAAAAAAACCTAAAATTCCTAATAACAAACCAAAATCCCCTACACGATTAGTTACAAAAGCTTTTTGACAAGCACTCGCTGCAATTGGTCGTGTAAACCAAAAGCCTATCAATAAATAGGAACACATTCCCACAAGTTCCCAAAAAAAATAAATTTGTATCAAATTGGAACTAGTAACCAATCCCAACATAGAAGTATTAAAAAAACTTATATAAACGAAAAATCTCAAATATCCTTCATCGTGAGACATATAATCGTCACTATAAATAAGAACCAAGATTCCTACAGTAGTAATTAGTATTAACATAATAGAAGTAAGGGGGTCGATCAAGTATCCAAATTCTAAAGAAAAATCATTATTGATGGTCCAAGACCATAGATATTGATAGATTGAACTCCCTTTTATTTGTTGAATAGACAGGTGAACTGAGAATACCAGAGCTATACTTAAGAGTAAAACACTAGGAAAAGCCCATATACGACGAAGATTTTTTGTTGCTGTCGGAATAAGAAAAAGCCCAAACCCCATTGACATAATAACTGGAAGTGGGAGAAGAGGGATTACCCAGGCATATTGATATGTATGTTCCATAAGAAAATAAATAGCAATTTTTATTTTAGTTGAAATTTATAGTTCTTTTTTTTTTCTAGAAAATTGTTTCCGATTCACCAAACCTATTCTTATTTCTTTCTGAAGGAATTAAAAAAACAAAATAAGAATAAGAAAAAATACTGGAATTCCTATTTTTTCCAAATTTGTCTCATTGAAATATTCCAAAATTCAGAATGGGGTTAGTTGCTTAAATTCTAAAAGTCAATCAAAGAATTTCGTTATTTAGTTAGTAGATAAAAAAAGATATTTATTAAAATACAAAAAAAATGGAATAAGTTTACTTTCTATTCCTATTCTTTTTTTTCTGTTAAAATTAAATAGCTCTCTTATTTTGTAACTGATTGTTTGAATTTTATATTTATCGGAAATTCTCGGCTATTCTTTACTTCATATAAAATGGAAATCCTAATGACTAGAATTATCTAAGTTTTAGAATGTCTTGTTTAAGAGACTAATTATTTTTTAATTTTGACTGGAATTCCATTCTTGAATATCTTCTCAACTTAATTAACTATTTGAATTTTACCTTCATTTTATCTCCCCATATTATATGAGATGAGGGCTTATCCCCCATACCTTAGATTTATATATGGAGTATATTTGATATATAAATTGATTTAAATAGAAAACCCTTGTATATAATATATCTTTGTATATATTGTATATTATTAAAACAAAGTATAAAATATATATGAAAAATACGCGAAAACTCTTGTCTTATCCACATTAGACAAAATGAAGTAAAAAAGAATTTCAAATTTCATTATTTTTCAGTATCTAAGTACTAAGTATAAATACTAAGAAAAAATAGAAAGAAGGATTGATTTGCGGCAATAAATGTCTTTCACATACAACTAGAAAAAACTAATTCCCCTTTTGAATGGCAGTTCCAAAAAAGCGTACTTCGATGTCAAAAAAGCGTATTCGTAAAAATATTTGGAAGAAAAAAACTTATTTTTCCATAGTACAATCTTATTCCTTAGCAAAATCAAGATCATTTTTGAGCGGCAACGAGCATCCAAAACCAAAAGGTTTTTCTGGGTAACAAACAAATAATCAGGTTTTGGAATAATCTGAATTGACCGATCTCAAAGAAATTCCAATTATTTAATATGAATGAATAATTTGGATTAATTAATGAATGTACTTTTATGTGTCGAATTCCTGGGTACAATATTCTTAGAACTAATCCTTCTGTTATTCTGTTATATAGAACAAAAGTTTTGGTATATTATGTCCTCAGTATTCTTTTCCTATCAAAGTGGATAATGGAATCCTCATATTTTTTACGAGAGATTCCATTATCAAAAGTAGAGTATTCTTACAATAGGATTTAGAATTTCTACCTATCTTATCTCTTATCCAAAATTCACAAATAATAGGACTGGTAAATTGTATTAATAAGAGCGTAAAGGTTTTGACTCTAGAAACTTTTCAAAATACAAAACTCTTTGTATTTAATGATGAAATTCTAATTTTCCTAAATTCTATGGATTCCCCCAATCTCGACGATTCGCGAGAAAATAACTATTATTCTTTTAAGTTAACTATTAACTATTATTTTAAGTTAGCCGCCATGGTGAAATTGGTAGACACGCTGCTCTTAGGAAGCAGTGCTCAAGCATCTCGGTTCGAGTCCGAGTGGCGGCATTCTCGAAAAAGAATACAATAGATTAGAAAATGGATTCAATTCGAAATTTCCAATTTTGTAATGGGACCTTCTTCTTATGCTATTTGCAACTTTAGAACATATACTAACTCATATCTCTTTCTCAACTATTTCAATTGTGATTACGATTCATTTGATAACCTTATTAGTTCGTGAACTTAGGGGATTACGTGATTCGTCAGAAAAAGGAATGATAGCTACTTTTTTCTCTATAACAGGATTCTTAGTTTCTCGTTGGGTTTCTTCGGGGCATTTTCCATTAAGTAATTTATATGAGTCATTGATCTTCCTTTCATGGGCTCTGTATATTCTTCATACTATTCCTAAGATACAGAACTCTAAAAATGATTTAAGCGCAATAACTACGCCAAGTACTATTTTAACGCAAGGCTTTGCCACGTCAGGTCTTTTAACTGAAATGCATCAATCTACAATACTAGTACCTGCTCTACAATCTCAGTGGTTAATGATGCATGTCAGTATGATGTTACTAAGCTATGCAACTCTTTTGTGTGGATCCTTATTATCTGCTGCTCTTCTAATCATTAGATTTCGAAAGAATTTCGATTTCTTTGCTAATTTATTTAGTGAGATTGAATATTTCTATGCAAAAAGAAGTGCTTTAAAAAACACCTCTTTTACTTCATTTCCAAATTATTACAAATATCAATTAACTGAGCGTTTGGATTCTTGGAGTTATCGTGTTATTAGTCTAGGGTTTACCCTTTTAACCATAGGTATTCTTTGTGGAGCAGTATGGGCTAATGAGGCGTGGGGATCCTATTGGAATTGGGATCCTAAGGAAACTTGGGCATTTATTACCTGGACCATATTTGCAATTTATTTACATAGTAGAACAAATCAAAATTGGAAGGGTACGAATTCCGCATTTGTAGCTTCGATAGGATTTCTTATAATTTGGATCTGCTATTTTGGTATCAATCTTTTAGGAATAGGTTTACATAGTTATGGTTCATTTACATTACCATCTAAATGATTACATAACATAAAACATTTATAAAATGAGGTTTTTTTCCTTGATTTGGGAACCCCTTTGAAAAGACGTTCAAAGGGGTTCCCAAAAATTCGAAATAGATCTAATTAGACTTTTTTACTTTTTTCGGAATTTTTTGGTTTTTCCATTATGAAATATAGAGCCGACTAGTTAAAAAAAGAAAATCCTATTTAGGATAATAATTGGATAAGAGAGCCTCTACCCTGTCAACGGATAGCGAGAGAACAAAATCTGGATAAATACCAATTCCTATTACTGGTAAAAAGATACAGATTAAAAGAAAGAGTTCTCGTGGTCCAGAATCCACAAAATTTGCGTTTGGAACATGAAATAACTTGTATCCATAGAACATCTGGCGTAACATAGATAATAAATAAATAGGAGTTAATATCATTCCAATTGCCATTATAAAAATAATTAGCATTTTTGGCATTAACATAAATTTTGGACTAGTAATTAGTCCAAAAAATACTACTAATTCTGCAACAAAACCGCTCATTCCTGGTAAGGCAAGAGAAGCCATTGAAAAGCTACTAAACATAGTAAACATTTTTGGCATTGGTATAGATATCCCCCCCAGTTCTTCGAGATAAACAAGACGCATTCTATCACAAGCCGTTCCTGCCAAGAAAAATAGTGTAGCACCAATAAATCCATGGGATAATATTTGTAAAATAGCTCCATTTAGTCCAATGTTGGTTATGGAACCAATTCCTATAATTATGAAACCCATGTGAGATACGGAGGAGTAGGCTATTCTTTTTTTGAAATTTCGTTGACCAAGAGAAGTTGAAGCTGCATAGATTATTTGCACCGCTCCTATTATTACCAACCAGGGGGAAAATAGATAATGAGCATGAGGTAACAATTCCATATTGATCCGAATCAATCCGTATGCTCCCATCTTTAATAGGATTCCCGCTAAAAGCATACATGTACTGTAATGTGCTTCCCCGTGGGTATCTGGTAACCACGTATGTAGAGGTATAATTGGCAATTTGACAGCATAAGCAATAAGAAAGCCAAAATAAAGTAATATTTCCAATGTTGCGGGGTATGATTGATTAATCAATCGTTCCAAATCTAATCTTGGTTCGTTGGAACCATATAAGCCCATACCCAGAACTCCGATTAAGAAAAAAATCGAACCGCCTGCAGTATACAAAATAAACTTGGTAGCTGAATATAGACGCCTCTTTCCCCCCCACATGGATAAAAGTAAGTAAACAGGAATTAATTCTAACTCCCACATGATAAAAAAAAGTAAAAGGTCTCGTGAAGAAAATAATCCTATTTGACCGCTATACATTGCTAGCATCAGGAAATAGAATAATCGTGAATTCCGGGTAATTGGCCAAGCGGCTAAAGTAGCTAAAGTAGTGATAAATCCTGTCAATAAGATAGATCCTAATGAAAGTCCATCGATTCCCAATCTCCAGTGGAAATCAAAAACATCTATCCATTTAGAATCCTCCCTTAATTGGATTAAAGGATCCTCTAATTGGAAATGATAACAGAATGCATAAGTCATTAGAAGGAATTCTAATAAACAAATAGATATAGTATACCACCTAACGATTTTGTTTCCTTTATGGGGTAAAAAGAAAATTAATGAACCTGCAAATATCGGCAAAACAACAAGTATTGTTAACCAAGGAAAATAACTCATGATAAAGTAATAAAGACAAGATACGTTTTGACCAGAAAAGCCCATGCTCGATTATTTTGAGCACAGGCTTCTTCGGTAAAGAGGAATCAGACGATTCAAGTGGAGTTTTTTGTAACGTATCAATAAGATAGAGCCATGCTGCGGGTTGTTTCAGGCCCTAAATAAACGCGGACACTTAAAAAATCTGTTGGGCAGGCGGATTCGCATCTCTTACAACCCACACAATCTTCGGTTCTCGGCGCGGAAGCAATTTGCTTGGCTTTACATCCATCCCAAGGTATCATTTCTAATACATCTGTTGGACAAGCTCGTACACATTGAGTGCATCCTATACATGTATCATAAATTTTTACAGAATGTGACATTGGATCTAGAAATTTTCCTTTTCAACATAACAATTTTCGATCTGGTAAAAATGAAATTAGTACTATATAAGTTATATGTATTGTAGACACCAGACGAAGCAATGGTTTATCCAAACTTTAATAAATAATGCAATATATTTCTTAATCTGTTTGTGAGAAAGCGTGAAAAGAGCCAAGAGACTTGAATTTACGGCTTCAACAGTCATAATTATACGAATTCTACATACTAATTCGAATTAGCCAATAAATTGGCTATTATCTTTGCAATATAAATTATTGCAATTTGAATATTGCAATATCAATGAATTGCAAAAATGCAAAATTCAATAAGTAAAAAAGAATACTCTGAAATAACCTACTTAAAAAATGGGTATTCTCAAATAAAAATAAGAAAAGAGGACTCAAATATTATTAATCTTAATGTTCCATATTATTATATATGCGCCTTTGTTTAGGGGATTCTATGTCTAATTATTTAAAAAATTCGATTGATTGATACGAGTTGATTTCCTGTTACGATGGATGGAAGAAAGAATGGATAGTCCAATAGCTGCTTCAGCAGCCGCAAGGGCTATAACAAAAATAGCGAAAATGTCTCCTTTTAATTGGCGACTATCAAATAAAGCAGAAAATGTTACGAGATTTAGATTAATTGAATTCAGTATAAGTTCAAGACATATTAGAGCTCTAACCATGTTTCGGCTTGTAATCAATCCATAGATACCAATCGAAAATAAATAGACACTCAAAAAAAGTACATGCTCAAACATCATTAACTAACTCCTTATCAATCTCGATTCATTTCAATATTAGGACAAGAATTGAACCGATTCAATTAATTAGAATAGAACAATTACGCAACAAAAGAGAAAAGAAAGTATTTGTTGTGTTGACAGTAGATGGATTTTACTAAATCAAAATTGTTTTATTCTTTAGTTATTTTTTTAGATTTGAAATTCTAAGAATTTATTATTGTCGAGCCATAGTAATTGCACCTATTAAAGAAACTAGAAGAATTAGGGAAATGAGTTCAAACGGAAGATAAAAATCGGTTGCTAAATGAATCCCAATTTGTTGAACGTTATTTATGAGACCCTGTTCTACTATTTGGTTTGATCTTGTAGTCCAAAGAATTCCATACCATGACGTATCTGGGATAGTAGTCATTAGTGAAAAAGGAATAGTTATAGAAACGAGTAAAGTAAACCCATCTCCAATAGTCCAATAATTCTTATCTTTAGACCACTCTGAGCCATTTACAAACATTACAGCAAATATGATCAAGACATTTATGGCTCCCACATAAATAAGAAGTTGTGCGACAGCTACAAAGTAGGAATTCAATAAAAAATAGAATAAGGATATGCAAACAAGAACTAATCCCAGCGAAAAGGCAGAATAAATTGGGTTGGTAAGTAATACTACTCCTAGACCCCCTAGTAGAAGAACAAATCCCCCAAATAGCACAAGAATCTCATGTATTGGTCCAGGTAAATCCATTATGGATAAGAAGAAATTAATAGTATAAAATTTTTCATGAACTGACTAAAACTAAAAGATTCAAGGAAAGGAAAAGGGATTAGGATATTTATATATAAATTGTATAGTTAGAAATCACATCACAAAATCTACTCTCATTTTAAATCATTAATAATTTGTAATAAGCAGTAGTTATTCATTTTTCTTTATAGTTAGTAAAAAACTATTGAATTTTTCTAACAAAAAAATCTTAGTACCTAGTAATCAGTAATCGTTCTTGAATTCCAAGATTTTTCTTCGTCCATTTTACTTTGAGGCGAATTCCTAATTGTTTGAATTGTGTAATCTCCCATTATGGAGACGGGTAACCGACTCAAAGCAATTTGATTGTAATTCAATTCATGACGATCATAAGTAGAAAGTTCATATTCTTCAGTCATTGATAAACAGTTTGTCGGACAATATTCAACACAGTTACCACAAAATATACAAACTCCAAAATCAATACTATAATTAAGTAATTGTTTCTTTTTAATATCCTTTTCAAATCTCCAATCCACAAGGGGTAGATCTATTGGGCATACACGAACACATACTTCACAAGCAATACATTTATCAAATTCAAAGTGTATTCGCCCGCGGAAACGCTCTGATGTAATTGATTTTTCATAAGGGTAGTGAATCGTTATAGGTAAACGATTTGTGTGAGATAAGGTAATTATGAAACCTTGACCAATGTATCTTGCGGCACGTATTGTTTGTTGACCATAACTAATGAACCCAGTTATCATAGGGAACATATTCTAAATATCTATGAAAAAGGTATGTTTCTTTCTCTTGTTTGAGAGAACTTTTGTGTTGAAGATATTCTTACTGTTATTGTATTATCTTATTTATAGTGAAACTAGTTGGGAAGAAGTTGTTAATAAGAGATTGCCCAGAGAAATAGGTAAAAGAAATTTCCATCCAAGATTTAATAACTGATCCATTCTCATCCGGGGTAAAGTCCATCTTATTGTGATAGAAATGAAGATAAATAAAAAAGCTTTAGTTAATGTAATAAAGATACCCATTATCATTTCAAAAATTCCCACAATTTTATTCATTTGGAAAAATCCAAAAAAAGATATATAGGGAATAGAAAAATTCCACCCGCCTAAGTAGAGAACAGTTACAAATAAGGAGGAAACTAATAAATTTAGGTAAGAAGCAAGATAAAATAAACCATATTTAATACCGGAATATTCGGTTTGATAACCCGCTACTAATTCTTCCTCTGCTTCTGGTAAATCAAAGGGTAATCTTTCACATTCTGCCAAAGAAGAAATTAGAAAAACTAGAAAACCTATAGGCTGACGCCAAAGATTCCATCCAAAAAAACCATATTTTGACTGTGCTTCAACTATATCAACCGTACTTGAACTGTTAGATAATCATAGTCGATGATAACATCACAGTTCCCACCGCTATTCCAAAACCGTACATGAAACCTTAGCTTCATACGGCTCCTCTATGATCAGAAAAAAGAATTATTTCTTTTCGATCTTATCCCCCCGACGCGGATTAGGTAAGATAAAATTTATTAGAAAGTCCTAAATTAGACCAAAGCAATTCCGTCTGCTAAAATAATAAAAAAGCGCTTCCGAATTGATCTTATCCTTTATATAATAAAATGACAGTTTTTTCTTGTTCAGTAATAACTTAATATTGGAATAAAACACTCGTTATAGCAATTAATAAATGAAAAGAATTGGATATTAGTTCATGACGAATTCAATTCTGTATGAATATAGATAAAAGAAAGAATAAATAAAGATCTTTTTTTCTATTGCATTACATATCTTTTCTTTTGTCCTATTCCTCTTTCCCGGGGAAGGGTATACTTAAAAAGAAAAAAGAAATAAAGGGTTAATTCGTTCTTGATAGCTATTTCCTTAACAAGTGAATGGGAATATACTCTGGATCGGAATCCGAAGAAAGTACTACTTGATCATTTCCACCAATTTCAAGTCCTTATTATGATTCCTTTTATGAGAAAAAATGTCTAATGATTTAGATTCTCTCATTACTAATCCTTTATGTACTTTAGTGTTCCTAATCCCTCACTAACTTTTTATGGATTCTTTTATATGGTTCTAACTTCTAGTAATAACTAAAAATATTCTAGTAATGGAATTCCATATCGCGAATCCTTTATTCTTGCCCGCTTCAAGATATGATGACTAATCAAACAATCTCAATCTTGGGGTAAAGAGTTTACACTGCTTATGTTTACTTCAACTTTTTCTTGTACGTAGGAAATGAGATTTTTTATTTTTACTACAAATTAATAAGCTGTTTTGTTTCACTCATATAGCTATCTAGTTTAACTTACCAACCTGAATACAGAATATGAAAAGGAAAAGAAGTATTCAATGGATTCTAGAGGAAAAGCTCCTTTTTTACCGAATCACACGTAGAGATATTGCTAGCACACAAAAAGTTAATGGTATTTCATAACTAATAGATTGAGCAGCTGCTCGTAGACCACCTGAAAAAGAATATTTATTATTTGAGCTATATCCTGCCATAAGAAGACCAATAGGAGCAATACTTGAAATGGCAATCCATAAAAAAACACCAATACTAAGATCAGCTAAAACAAAATGATATCCAAAAGGGATAACTAAAAAACTTAATAAAACGGATATGACTGCTATAGAGGGTCCAATGCTAAATAAAGGGATCTCTCCTCGGGATGGGAGGATATCCTCTTTTAAAAGCAGCTTAGTTCCATCTGCTATAGCTTGAAGCAGCCCTAGGGGGCCGGCATATTCGGGACCAATACGTTGTTGTATCGATGCGGATATTTCTCTTTCTAACCACACAATTACAAGTACTTCTATTGTGATTCCTAGTAGGAGGGTCAAAATAGGTAGAATCCATATTAGTCCATAGACTTCTTTTAATAATTCCGATTTCGAAAAAGAATTGATAGTTTCTACCTCTACCCTATCTATTATCATTTCAACGATCAACTTCCCCCATAATGATATCTATACTACCTAATATCGTCATGATATCAGCCAATTTCATTTTTTTAACTAGCTGAGGAAGAATTTGTAAATTAATAAAACCGGGCGGGCGAATTTTCCATCTCCAAGGGAAAAGACTGTCATCTCCTACCAGATAAATTCCTAATTCACCTTTTGGAGCTTCTACTCTTACATAAAGTTCTTGCTTTGATAATTCAAAATTTGGGGAAGGTTTTTTACCAAGAAATCTATATTCAAAATCATTCCATTCCGAATTCTTTGCTTTCTTAAAGCGTCGGGCTTCTAAATTCTCATAGGGACCCCCGGGAATTTTCTCGATAGCCTGTTGAATAATTTTGATGGATTCCTTCATTTCACCAATTCGTACTAAATAGCGAGCTAACGAATCCCCTTCTTTTTGCCATTGGACTTTCCAATCGAGTTGATTGTAAGACTCATAAGGATCAATTTTACGAAGATCCCATTGTATTCCAGAAGCTCGTAACATTGGTCCCGATAAGCCCCAATTTACAGCTTCTTCTCCGCTAATAAAACCTACTCCTTCAACTCGTTCTAAAAAAATAGGATTCTGTGTAATAAGTTGTTGATATTCAACAACTCCTCGTAAAAAATAATCACAGAAATCTAAACATTTATCCATCCATCCATAAGGTAGATCGGCTGCTACTCCTCCGATGCGAAAGTAATTATGCATCATTCGCATACCTGTAGCAGCTTCAAATAGATCATATATCAATTCTCTCTCTCTAAAGATGTAGAAAAAAGGAGTCTGTGCGCCGAGATCCGCCATAAAAGGTCCAAGCCATAACAAATGAGAAGCTATACGGCTCAATTCTAACATAATTACCCGAATATAGCTGGCTCTTTGAGGTATTTGAATATTCTCTAAGAATTCTGGTGCATTTACCGTTATTGCTTCTGTAAACATAGTAGCTAAATAATCCCACCGTGTTACATAAGGCAAGTATTGTATAATAGTTCTGTTTTCTGCGATTTTTTCCATTCCTCTGTGTAAATAGCCTAATATGGGTTCACAATCGACAACATCTTCACCGTCGAGAGTAACGATCAATCGAAGAACACCGTGCATTGATGGGTGCTGAGGGCCCATATTAACTATCATTAGATCTTTTCTTGTAAACGGTAGACTCATATTCTTTTTTCTTCCTTAATTCATTATTCCATGAATTCCTCAAAACGAGGCTCATCAAAATGCAAAATCTAAGACTACTATAAGACTACTAATAAAATAAGAAAAAAAAAAATTCGAACGATTAAATTACTTCTCCCGAATATCCAACTGACTTATTAATTTCTTATAACGTACTCTATTTTTCTTTGCCAAATAAGCCAGCAAACGTTGACGTTTTCCCAAAAGTCTTCGTAGACCTCTTTCCGATGAAAAATCTTTTTTGTGTAATTCCAAATGTGAAGCAAGTCTCCGTATCTTATTGGTGAAACTGAATACTTGAAATTCAACAGAACCCCTGTTTTCTTGTTTTTCTTCTTTAACCATAAATCAAAAAATTTTTCTACCTCCTTTCTTTTTCATGTATTTTTCTGATCAGGAAAAATAAAAAATTATGTCAGTTATTTTGAAGTTATTCGAATCTCGTACACACAAAAATTTGCAATTATTCATCTACTGCTGGAATCTATAATTTGGATTTATTTTATCGATGCAAATTGGATTTGGATAGAAGGGTACATTCTTTTATTTTAGATAGAAGAAATGTTTCTTCTATCTAAAATAAAAGAATTTTGCTGATTTATTTATTGCTATATCCAATTTATAGAATTGATACACCATTTAATTGATATCATTTAGCAAAATGAAACACAGCATATGCATCCATCTTTCGGCTCGAGAATTTCACGGGAGAGAGATATAGTATAAGAA